GCTATTTCTTTTTTATTTTTTCTTAGTTTAGCCAATCTATCATGAAAAGTAAAAAGGGGTAAAGTTTCCTTGTGTTGATTTTTTTCTAAATCTAAGTTTTCGTCTTCTGCATGTAGAAAAGGAATAAATAAATCAATCAAATTCCGGGAGGCTTCATGAAGCGTTTCTTTAGGAGTTAAACTTCCATTTGTCCATATTTCGAGAAAAAGGATCTCTTGCTTTTCATTCAAATTTCCATAAGAATGAACACTGTGATTCACGTTTCGAACAGGCATGAATACAGCATCTATAGGATAACTTCGATCTTCAAAGGTATTTGGCAGTTTTATACGGTAGCCGCGATTCCTCTCGATTTGTAATCCAATACACAAATCAATTGGTTCCGTTAGGCTAGCGATATGCTGTGTATTATCAATGAGTTCCACAGAAGGTGGTAAGATGATGTTTTGAGCAGTTACATATCCAGGGCCCTTGACACAAATAGACGCGTCATGGGTTCCATACAAATTGCTTCTTAATACAATTTCTTTCAAATTCATTAAAATTTCATGTACGGATTCTTGAATACCGGCTATAGTGGAAAACTCGTGTGGTATTTTCTCAAATTTTGCACGTGTGATACATGTTCCTTCTATTTCTCCAAGTAAAGCTCTTCGCATCGCAATGCCTATTGTATCGGCTTGACCTTTCATAAGTGGAGACAGAATAAAGCGTCCATAATAAAGACGCTTACTTTCTGTTCTTGATTCAACACACTTCCACCGTAGTGTCCGAGTAGATATTGTTACTTTCTCTCGAACCATAATAATAATATTTAAAAATCATTGAATTTTTTTTTCTCTTGAAATCTCTTCAATGTTTATTTTTACACTCGTCTTTTTTTAGGGGGCCTGCACCCATTATGTGGCATAGGGGTTACATCCCGTACGAAACTTAATAATATACCACTTCTCCGAATAGCTCGTAATGCCGCATCTCTTCCAAGACCGGGACCCTTTATCATGACTTCTGCTCGTTGCATACCTTGATCGACTACTGTCCGAATAGCATTTCCTGCTGCGGTTTGAGCAGCAAAGGGTGTCCCTCTTCTTGTGCCCCTGAATCCACAAGTGCCAGCAGAGGACCAAGAGACCACTCGACCTCGTACATCTGTAACGGTTACAATAGTATTGTTGAAACTTGCTTGAACATGAATAATTCCTTTTGGTATTTTACGTGTATTCTTGCGTGAACCAATACGTGCATTCTTGCGTAAACCAATTCTTGGTAAAAGTTTTGCCATATTTTATCATCTCATAAATATAAGTCAGAGGTCTATGGATATATCCATTTCATGTCAAAATGGATCCTCTATTTTGATTTGATCCCTTAGAGCTAAAGTACTTCCGTTTACAAAGATTATCCTTGTCTTTGCTTATGTCTCGGGTTAGAGCAAATCACTATAATTCGCCCTCGTCTACGTATCAATCGACATTTTTCACAAATTTTACGAGCAGAGGCCCTTATTTTCATATTTTTCATTCCTTTTTTTTTTTGAATATACATTTTTTTTGAAGAAACTTAGTTTTTTTTTTCAAAACAAAAAAATTGGGAGTTCGGATACAATTTGTAGATTCATAAAGATTACCATATATAACATAAGATTTCTCCACCAATTTTTTCTAGTCGAGCCTCTCGGTCTGTCATTATACCCCGAGAAGTAGAAAGAATTACAATTCCCATCCCGCCTAAAATTTTAGGAATTTTTTGATAGTTAGAATAGATTCGTAAACCAGGTCGACTTATTCGTTTTAAATTTAGATTAGTTCTATACGGCCCTTTCCTATCCTTTCTATGTCGTAGGGTTAAAACCAAAAAATTTTGATTGCTTTCTCGATGTTTCCTCACATTTTCAATAAAACCCTCTCGTAAAAGTATTTTAATAATACTTTCAGCGATGATAGTAAATACTACTCGAACTGTTCCTTTTCCATCCATGTCAGCATTTCGTATAGAGGTTATTATGTCAGCAATAGTGTCCTTACCCATAATAAATTAATTTTTTAGTTTCTCCCAAATTTTGATATAATCAACATATTCTTTTTTTTTTTTTTATGAATGAATTTTTTTCTTAAAAGGTATATGCGTGAAACACAATCCACTAATTAAAACGAAAATGGAACCTATTTCATTCAAATATTATAACTATATTCTCGTTGTCTAATGTTTTTTTTTATAATACTTCAGGCGCTAATGATACTATTTTAGTGAAATTTAACTGTCTCAGTTCTCGGGCGATCGCACCAAAAATTCGAGTTCCTTTCGGATTTCCTTCTTGATCAATAACAACTGCGGCGTTGTCATCATATCGTATTATCATACCGTTATCGCGTTTCAGCTCTTTACAAGTACGTACAATTACCGCCCTGATCACCTCTGATCTTTCTAGAGGCGAATTTGGTATTGCTTCCTTGATCACAGCAACAATAACGTCACCGATATGAGCATATCGTCGATTACTAATCCCTACAATTCGAATACACATCAATTCTCGGGCTCCGCTGTTATCTGCTACATTTAAATAGGTTTGAGATTGAATCATATTGTGTTTTTTAATCTGTTATTTCAATTTCAATGCAAAGGGCAAAAGAAGAAATATTGTTTGTCCAAAACAAAAAAAAGAAACTTGTGGTTTTTTTTATTCCGAAAGGCTTTTCCTTTGATTCTATGTTTCTATGTCAAACTCTCAAAATAATGAATTGAGTTCGTATAGGCATTTTTGACGCTGCTAGCGAAATAGCTTTTCTAGCTATATTTTCGGCTACTCCGCCCATTTCATAAAGTATCCTGCCTGGTTTAACGACAGCTACCCAATATTCGGGAGATCCTTTCCCCGAACCCATACGCGTTTCCGTAGGTCTTACGGTAACCGGTTTGTCGGGAAATATACGTACCCATATTTTTCCACCGCGGCGTGCATTTCGTGTCATTGCCCTACGTCCCGCTTCTATTTGTCTAGATGTAATCCACGCGGGTTCAAGGGCCTGAAGAGCATATCTACCGAAACAAATATTATTACCTCGATAAGATATTCCTTTCATTCTTCCTCTATGTTGTTTACGAAATCTGGTTCTTTTCGGGTTATAGTTGATGGTTTTTTCTCAATTCCATCTCTACTACAGAACCGGACATGAGAGTTTCTTCTCATCCAGCTCCTCGCGAATGAAAATGAAATGATTATAAAAAATATACATTACGTGTAGTTAATGATAATATACGGAATCGTGGGATTCTTTGCGAGCTTACCTTTACTTGATCTATCTATTATAATTTTTTTTATAGATAGAACTACCTATTCCATTTCTATTCTCAAATTCTAGGTAATTTTTTTTTTTTTTAGCAAATCTCACTTTTAGTATAATGATATAACGAATCCTTTTTTTTGAATTATTATATCAGATTGTTTAAAATTTAGAAACCAAATAATCTAAAAATTTTCGCGGGCGAATATTGACTCTGTTCAATATTTATTTCATTTCTTGGGTTAAACGATGACTTTTCAGAATAAACGAATTGTCTCTCGGTTCCTTTCGCCATCCCGCCCCAAAAATAATACATAATATTTTTTTAAAAAAGAATCTTATGTATTCACAGGTTCCGTCGTTCCCGCCGCTTCTTGATTAATGGTTAGGTCTTAATTCTACAATGAAGCCTATGTTCTTGAGTCAATCTTCTCAGTCTTTCTTGGCTCAAGGCTCTTGATTTTTTTGTTCTATGAACAGATTTCTTTAATTAGAACTTAATCCGTATTGATGCTTTATTACATTTTGAGATGACTCACAGACCTTACATATTGGAATCATATATCATCAAAATTCTTTTTCTCTCCTTCTCTCACTCGTCCATTTATCCGCAGAATTTTATATTTTGCTTTACAATTCAAAAAATTATGTAAAAAAAAAAGGAAGTTGCTAATAAGGATATGTCCACATATCTTGACCGCTTTTTTAGATGCGGATAATGTGAAGCGGAGGGTTGGTTATTAGTTCTATACTTAATTAGTTCATAATGGGGATCTTTTAATCCTTACTTTAAAAAACCAACGAGTCGCACACTAAGCATAGCAAATATATCAAATTATCAATCGAATTTTTATTTTATTCAACCCTATAGAATTAAAAGAATTCAAATTTCTCCCTTTTTGTTTTAGTTAAACAAAAAAAAAGTGACAGATTTTGTGTTCTATCAATAAATAGAATAGAAAGACAAGTTAAGTAAAGATTTACTATTCCTCGTCCTCAAATATCCAAATTTTTATGCCTAATACTCCATAAATAGTTCTAACTGTATAACAACAATAATCAATTTTAGCTCGAATGGTTTGTAGAGGAACCCTACCTTCTCTAATCCATTCGGCGCGTGCAATTTCTTTTCCGTCAAGACGTCCTGCAATTTGTACTTGAATTCCTTTTGTTTTTGCCTGTTCGGTTAATTCAATAGCTTTTTTCATAGCTTTTCGAAACGAAACTCTATTTTTTAATTGTCCGGCTATAAATTCTGCAAGAATTTTAGGTTGCCCATAAGGCTTTGCTATTCTGATAATAGAAATGTTGGTTTTTCGGTTTACACAATTGAATTCTTTTTGTACATTCATCTGTAATTCTTCGATTCTTTTAGGTTTACCCTCTATTAAAAATTTTGGGAATCCCATATATATTATGATCTGAATCACATCTATTCTTTTTTGAATCTCTATACGCGAAATTCCTTCAACACCAGAAGAAATTTTTATGTTCTTTTGTACAAAATTCGTGATACTGTTTCGTATTTTTTGATCTTCTTGTAGACCCTCAGAATAATTTTGGGGTTGTTCAAACCAAAGAGAATGATGACCTTGGGTTGTACCAAGTCTGAAACCAAGTGGATTTATTTTTTGTCCCATAATCCCCCACTATTATACATATCATGACGTATCTATGGACTTTTTTTTTATCCATCCCGGGTTTTTAAACCTATATT